GGAGAAAATACCAATTCAAATTGAAAATAATGTTACTGCACGGACGGAGGTTATAAATTTTTTCATTTTCATCGATTAAATAATATTTAAATTTAATTACTTGAAAAGTCTCTTTTAAATTGTCAAGTTGGAAATAGTTATTTACCAAGATCTGATTATGAGTTATTAAATGGTAAAATGAATAAACATTCGCAATTAGAAAGGCTGTTCCTAAAGGCCCCGGCGAATTCTTAATTGGAATTACAGGATCTTTTGTAATTTGAATTGATTCTTTTATCACATTGTGATATTTTACATCGTTGAATGGACCCATTCGAAAACAATTGGATGATGACAAAATTATCAACGATTGGAATCCCTTATTTCTATTCAACAACGTATGAATAGTTCTTTGATTTTGATTAAGGGGTTGTTGAATTCTTACTTTGGAATAAATGGAAGAAAACGGATTTATATTGGTGCAATCAGATCCATTATCCGGGAGCAATCCTGAGCCCGGTGGGTCATTCCTTTTTCCGATATATGAAATAGTGGATTTCAGCAAGTCGATTCTTAGGAAATGTCGAATCAAACCATTTGCCCTTATTTCAACAAAAGAAACACGAGCTTCTTGACTAGAAGAACTTTTTTTATCTTGGTCCCAATTCAATACTAAACAAGTCCGAACTAATTGAATATTTGTATCAGAAATTCCCCGAATTGGTTTACCATTTCCATAAAGGATATAATTGACAACTCGAAGTTTCACATTATCCCTTTCCTGCAACAGATCCGGGGGGAAAAGTCTTCCTAAAGTTATACCGTCCGTTATTTCATATGTGACGACAGGACGAACCAAAACAAAATACTTTTTCTTACTAGGTGTGATCCGTTGAACATAGATCCAATTTTTCCATTTTTTGGATTCCTTGTAATTTTGTTTTCCTGCTCCCGGTGGTATCAAAACGCCACTATGTCGGGATATCTTATCTATCTCTCCAGGAAAATGGATATCTCCAGAAAATATTTTAAGTTCAATTCTTTTTTTTTTTCTCTCCACTCGGACCAACCCGCCTACCCGGCTTCTTATATTTAAAGTAATTTGTGTATCCGCCCCAATGATACTATTGTTCTGTACCATTATGGAAGAAGATCCGGCTAATATATGCACCTCCTCGGGAATGAAAAAAAAACGATCTACTTTCATTTGGTATTTTGGCCTAAATTCCTTACCTCCTCGATACTCAATCAAATCCTCTTTTTTGACGATTGAATGCATTTCTAGAGTCCCATATTTAGTAATGCCCGAACTCTTTCTTCTGTATCGAGGATCGTCCAAATAAGCAAGAATACTATTTCTACGGAAAATGCCATTGATGGGGATTTCAATCAAGATATCCGAGGGAGGTGTTAATTCGTTCTCGCGTTTTTGAATCGATTGGAGTGGAATGATGAATCTATTTCTTCGCCTCTTTGAGAATAAATCAAAATTCTGGTAGAGAATGGTCGGATCTACGAGATTACAACGACCGGTACTTATAATTCGACTAAGGTTTGAATAATCAGGAATCCTATCTTCTTTTTTATCCGAAAAATGCGAAGTAAAGAATTTTCCTCTCGACGGATCATTCGTTCCTGAGAGGTTAGAAGTAGATTTTCTCTTGACAGAACGAGAATGCGCACTCATTTGATCTTGATCCTTGTGGATCGAAAGTGAAACTAGACTGGATCTGCGCGGCTCTCCTAATAATATCCATAAATGACTTGTTTTTGGTAATAGATGAACATTTCCATATGTAAATTCGGGTGCATGATACACATCGGTGCTCCAGTGCATTTCTCCGTCTGAGTCAGAATAAATATGTTTTCGAACTTTCTCTTTAAAATTCAAAGTAGATGTTCCTGCGCGAATCTCAGCAATCACTTGTTCTGATTCTACATATTGATCGTTTTGAACTAAAAGAAAACTTTGGGGTGGAATATTTACATTATGTCGAATATCTTCACTTTCAATAGTTACATACAAGTTTATGGAACAGAGAAAGGCGGGATGTCCATGGCGTGTACGTGTCGGATGAACTAAATTCTCCTTGAATTTGATTTTTCCATTAGAAGGGGCTCGCACATGTTCCGCAGTACCCCCCGTGAATACTCCGCCGGTATGAAAAGTTCTTAATGTTAATTGAGTACCCGGTTCTCCAATCGATTGGCCTGCAATAATACCTACAGCTTCTCCCAATTCAACCAGGTCGCCATGAGTAGGACTCCGTCCATAACATAATCGACAGATCCAAGATGCACTCCTACAAGTAAAGGGGGTTCGAATAGCTATTGGTTGTGCTCGAAAGGTTATGAATCGATTTACAAGTCCAATCCCAACGTCTTGATTTCTAGTGGCAATACAGCGCGTGCCCATATATATATCATCGGCTAGTACACGACCAATCAATGTTTGGATAAAAATCCTTTCTGGCACCATACCATTCCCAGGACTCACAGAAATACCACGGACGGTGCCACA